TATTTTTATATAATTAAACACACAAAAGTTAAAAAACAACATTAACTGTTAAGTTTAACACTAAATATGAGCTTAGTTTTTTTATTTTTTTATAAAAAATAAAGTTAGGAATGGAAAATAGGAAACACTTAATATCTATTGTTTCACTAAAAAATAGCACAGTTACGCATATGGCTATATAAATATATGTAAACATATCACACATGTTATATGTAATGAAAAATAACATTTACCTAGTAAATTAAACACACAAAAGTTAAAAAACAACATTAACTGTTAAGTTTAACACTAAATATGAGCTTAGTTTTTTTATTTTTTTACTGTTAATTTAGCTAAGATCAGGATTAAAATTGGGGAGGAATTACGATTTAATATTAGTACATTCATTTAGTGAATTAATGTAATAAAACTGTTTTAGGTATTTTGTACCTAACTTAGCTTTTTTAATAAAAGTTTTATTCTAGCTTAAATACTTATATTAGATATTATATTATTTTACATGCATTAATATTAGATATTAAAAATTTAATCTAAATGATTTAATTAAAATACGCAGTATAAAATATTATTATTTACTATCAATAGAAATAGATATTTTAATAAGAGAAGACTAATTTTGTGCCAGCAGTCGCGGTTATACAAATTTTTCAATCTAATATTTTTAAGTTTACAGTTAACATATTGTTATTTATTAATTTATATAAATTTTGGTGAAATATATTTATATATTATATAATTTTGTATATCTGAGAAATTATGAATATAAACTAGGATTAGATACCCTATTATTAATAATGTAAAATAAATTAACTTGATTATTATTAGATAAGATCTTTAAATTCAAAGAATTTGGCGGTAATATATCTTTTCAGAGGAACCTGTTTTATAATTGATAATCCACGATAGACATAACTTTATTATGATTTGTATACCGCTGTCAAGAATGTTCTTTAAGGAATATAAAATTTTCTTTTTTTTTATAAATTTAATGTCAGGTCAAGGTGCAGTTTATTATAAAGAAAAAATGGGTTACTATAAATATTTGTATTTGAAAATTTTAATATATTAAAATTTGATATTGGATTTGATAGTAAATTAATTATATTTAATTAATTGAAAAAAGTTCTATATTATGTACATATCGCCCGTCACTCTCATTTTAAAATGAGATAAGTCGTAACAAAGTAGCTGTACCGGAAGGTGTAGCTAGAATGACAAATTATAACTAATAATAGTATTTTATTTACACTAAAATTTTTAATTGTTAAATCAATTTAATTTGAATAAATATTAATTAATATATTTTATATATAATATATAATATAATTAATTTTATTGTTATAGTAAATTTTATTAAAATAATTATTATTATTAAACTGTAAAGGTTACATAACATATATAATATTAAGTAAAATTATTTTTGTACCTTTTGTATCAGGGTGAATTAATAAAAAATAAAAATTTATATTTCCCGAATTATAATGTTTTAAATTAACTTGTAAGTTATTGTAGTAAAAATATTTAAAAAGTTATTTTAGTAATGAAATTTTATCGAATTATATGATATCTGGTTTATCAAGAAATGAATTTAATTCAGGATTAATTAATATAATTTATATGTTAATTATAAATTATTTTTTTATCAAATTATAACAAGGATTAGCTAGTTATAATATTTATATGATTTATAAATATATTATTATATAGGCTTGAAAACAGCCAATAAGGATTAAGTTAAATTTCAGTTTTTATTTTATTTTATTTTTATATCATTAAATCTATATTGATAAGTTTTTAAATAATTAATTTTTAAAGCTATAATGATTTAATTAGTATAATTGTATAAAATTGTATTTATGAATTAAGCAATTTAAGTTTTCACCTGTTTATCAAAAACATGTCTTTTAGAAAAAAATTAAAAGTCTAATCTGCCCAATGATTTTATATTAAATGGCCGCAGTAAACTGACTGTGCGAAGGTAGCATAATAATTAGTCTTTTAATTGAAGGCTTGTATGAATGATTGGATGAGAAATTTACTTTATTAATAAAATCATTATAATTTAATTTTTAGGTTAAAAAGCCTAAATATTTAAGTTGGACGAGAAGACCCTATAGAGTTTAAAAATATTATTTTTAGTATAATTTTAGAATTTTTTATTTATATTAATGTTTTATATTTTTATGTTGGGGTGACATTAAAAAATTATTAACTTTTAATATATATTACATTTATATATGTTTATTTTGATCCAATTTAATTTTGATTTAAAAGAAAAAATTACCTTAGGGATAACAGCGTTATTATTTTTTAGAGTTCATATCAATAAAATAGTTTGCGACCTCGATGTTGGATTAAGAATATAATTTGGAGCAAAATCTAAATTTTTAGGTCTGTTCGACCTTTAAATTCTTACATGATCTGAGTTCAAACCGGCGTGAGCCAGGTTGGTTTCTATCCACTTTAATTTTATTAATATTAGTACGAAAGGACCATATTAATTAATTTAATTATATTATTTTAGCAAAAAAGTGCATTAAATTTAGAATTTAAGAGTGTGATTAATAATTACAAATAATATATGTTTATTTTATCAATTTTATTGACTATTTTATTTATTTTAATTGGTGTTGCATTTTTAACTTTAATAGAACGTAAGGTATTAAGATATATTCAAATTCGTAAGGGGCCAAATAAGGTAGGAATTTTAGGATTTTTTCAGCCTGTTGCCGATGCAATTAAGTTATTTTTTAAGGAGCATACAATTCCTTTAATATCTAATTATATTATTTATTTAATTAGACCAGTTATTGGATTATTTAATTCTTTATTAATTTGATCAATTTATCCTTTTTTAATCAATTGTGTGTCTTTTGATTTTGGGTTATTATTCTTTTTTTGTTGTGCTAGAGTGGGTGTTTATAGAATAATAATTACAGGTTGATCTTCTAATTCTAATTATGCATTATTGGGATGTATTCGTTCAATTGCTCAAAGAATTTCTTATGAAGTAAGATTAATTTTGATTTTATTATGTCCTTCTTTAATAATTGAAAGATTTAATTTAATTGACTTCTTTTATATTCAAGATATATTTTGATTTATTATATTAATATTTCCTTTATCTATATGTTGATTGTCTTCATCTATAGCTGAAACAAATCGATCACCTTTTGATTTTTCTGAAGGAGAGTCAGAATTAGTTTCGGGATTTAATGTTGAATATAGCGGTATAGGATTTGCCTTTATTTTTTTAGCTGAGTATTCAAGAATTATTTTTATAAGATTAATATATTGTTTAATGTTTTTAGGAGGAAAAATTAATTCTTTTATATTTCCTATTCAGATTTCTATAATTGTATATTTATTTATTTGGGTACGTGGAACCCTTCCACGTTATCGTTATGATATATTAATATATTTAGCATGAAAGTGCTATTTACCTGTAACTTTAAATTTATTTATATTTTTTTTTTTGATTAAAACTATTATTTAGTTCATTAATATTTGTCATTCTAAGTTAATAGAAACATTAATTTCTTTCTTTTATTTTCAAAATAAAAACTTATTTAGCTAATTAACTTAATTTATTCAATTACTTTATCTCATAATATCCTAATAATAGGATCCGTGATATAATATATAAAATATATAATGGTTAATATTATTCCAATATTAATATAGGGTAATTCAACTGGTCGAGCTCCAATTCAAGTTAATAAAATCAAAATAACTAATAATCATCAAAACATAATTTGACTTATTGGATAATTAGCTAATCCTTGGAATTTTGAATTATTTAATAGTGGAACTATTACTAGAATAGTAATTGATATAAATAATGCAACTACACCTCCTAATTTATTAGGAATTGAACGAAGAATTGCATATGCAAATAAAAAATATCATTCTGGTTGAATATGAGTAGGAGTTACTAGTGGATTGGCAGGGGTAAAATTATCGGGATCTCCTAATATATAAGGTTCACATATAATAAATAATAAAAATATTATAATAGTTAATAAAAATCCTAATATGTCTTTAATAGAAAAATAAGGATGAAAGGGAATTTTGTCGATATTTGATAATAATCCTAATGGATTATTTGAACCAGTTTGATGTAAAAAAATTAAATGAATGATTGTTAAAGATAAAATTACAAATGGTATAATAAAATGTAATGAATAGAATCGAGTTAAGGTGGCATTATCAACTGCGAATCCTCCTCAAATTCAATTAACTAAATTTAACCCTAAATAAGGAATTGCTGATAGTAAGTTAGTAATAACTGTTGCCCCTCAAAAAGATATTTGTCCTCAAGGTAAAACATAACCAAGAAAAGCGGTTGCTATAAGAACAAATATAATAATAATTCCAATTATTCAGGTTTCACTATGTTTATAAGATCCGTAATAAATACCGCGTCCAATATGTAAATATAAACAAATAAAAAATATTGAGGCTCCATTAGCATGAGAAATTCGTAAAATTCATCCTCAGTTTACATCCCGACAAATATGATTGACTCTATTAAATGCGTTAATAATATCAGCATTATAGTGTATAGATAAGAATAATCCTGTTATAATTTGAATAATTAAGCATATTCCTAATAAGGAACCAAAATTTCATCAATATGAAAGATTTGAAGGTGCAGGAAAATCAATTAATGAATTATTAATAATTTTAAATAAAGGATGGGTTAATCGAATAGGTTTAAACATTAGTTTCTTCGTAAAGGAAGATTAAAAATTTTAATAATATTAGAAACAATAATTAAAGTAAACAATAAGTAAATAATTATTAATAATGTAATATTACCGGAAGGTAATAAATATATTTTATACATAAAAAAATTTGAATATCTGTTATATAAATCAATTGATTTTTTGAATCTAAATATATTAAATAAATTAAAATTAATAGATATTAATAAAGTAATTATAATAAAGTTAATTATTATTAACTTTATTGAAAAAAAAAATTTTTCATTTGAAGCAATTCTTGCTATATACATAAATAGAATTAATATACCTCCAATAAAAATAAGAAATAAAATATATGATATAAAATAGGAACTTAAATTAATTCTACATGTTAAAGATGAAATAATAGTTTGTATTAATAAAATGGATCCTATAGATAAAGGATGCTTTATAAATATAAAATTAATTGATAATAAAATTAATATTAATATTAATATTTTCATTCAGAAAATAATTTAATGATAAAATTTAAACTTTGGAAGTTTAATAAGGTTTATATACCTTTTCTGAAGTTTTAAAATACATAATTATCATAGATTTACAAGATCTATATTTTAACTTAAACTATTAAAACCAATGAACTTATCAATTTGTTATAAAATTATATTTATAAGAGGGATTTTTTCTTTATGTTGAAATCACAAACATATTATAATAAGTTTATTAAGATTAGAATTTATTATTTTAAGACTATTTTGTTACTTTTCATTTTTACTATCTTTTATAACGAGAGATTTATATATATTAATTATTTTTTTAACTTTTAGAGTTTGCGAAGGCGTATTAGGTTTATCTTGCTTGGTTACATTAATTCGTTCACATGGAAATGATAATTTAATATCAACTAGTTTATTAACATGTTAAAATTAATTATATTATTTATTTTTATGATCCCTATAATTTTGAATTCATTAGTTATATGTAACATAATTATTATAGTAATTTTAATTTTTATTTTAATTTATAGCAAAAATTTTTTTATGGTTGGCTACATAATGCAAGTTGATAATATTTCATTTGGATTAATTATATTATCAGTTTGAATTGCTATTTTAATAATTATTTCTAGAATTAAATTTATAAAAAATAAAATGTTTTCATTTTTAATCTTGATATTAACATTTTTATTGATTTTATCATTTTGCTCCTCAAGTTTAATTATATTTTATATTTTCTTTGAATCTAGATTAATTCCTACAATTATTATTATTATAGGTTGAGGATATCAACCTGAACGTATAATTGCAAGATATTATTTATTATTTTATACTTTATTTGCTTCATTACCTATATTATTATCAATTATATATCTTATTTATTTTAACAATAGAACAGTAATATATTTAATAATTTCAAATTATAATATATATACATATATAGGAATAATAATTGCATTTTTAGTTAAAATTCCATTATTTATATTTCATTTCTGACTACCAAAAGCTCATGTGGAAGCCCCAATTGCAGGATCAATAATTTTGGCAGGTGTTCTATTAAAATTAGGAGGTTATGGATTAATTCGTGTAATAATAATTATGCCTAATATATTTATAATAAATAGATTTATTTGAATTACATTATCTATTATTGGTATATTAACAATTAGAGTTTTATGTATTATTCAAGTTGATATAAAATCTATAATTGCTTATTCTTCTGTAGCTCATATGGGGTTAGTAGTGGGAGGTATTATAACAATGAATAAGTGAGGATTAATAGGTTCATATTATATAATAATTGGTCACGGTTTGTGTTCTTCTGGATTATTTTGTTTAGCAAACATTACTTATGAACGCATAATAAGACGAAGAATTCTAATTAATAAAGGAATATTAACATTTATACCTTCAATAACCTTAATATGATTCTTGTTATGTTCAAGAAATATATCTTGTCCTCCCACAATAAATATTGTTGGAGAAATCATAATTATTAATAGATTAATTTCATGAAATTCATTAACTATAATAATTCTTATGATTTCATCATTTTTATCTGCTTGTTATAGATTATATTTATTTTCATTTACTCAACATGGAATATTTTATTCAAGTATATATTCTTATAATTCTGGAAATGTTCGAGAATTTTTATTAATTATATTACATTGAATTCCTTTAAACTTTATTATTTTAAAATTAAATATAATTATATATTCAATTAGTTTAATTAAAACATTAATTTGTGGATTTAAAGATATATAAATATATTGAATATATGAATATAACAAAAAATAAATTAAGTATATACATATACGTATTTTTAATAATTATAAGAATAATTATATTAGTAACATCAATTATAATAATTATTAAAAATTATTCAATTATATTAGAGTGAATAATCTTTTCTATTAATACTTGTAATATTTATATAACTATAATTTTTGACTTCATGTCAACTTTATTTTTATCTACAGTTATATTTATTTCATCAATTGTTATTATATATAGAAGAAAATATATAGAAAATGATAAAACTATTAATCGATTTATTTATATTGTAATGATATTTGTTATATCTATAATTTTACTAATTATTAGCCCTAATATAATTAGACTAATCTTAGGATGAGATGGATTAGGACTTGTATCTTATTGTTTAGTTATTTATTATCAGAATTGTTCATCTAATAATGCAGGTATATTAACTGCATTAATAAATCGAATTGGTGATGTTACAATTTTAATAAGTATTGCTTGAATACTTAATTTTGGATCATGAAATTTTTATTTATTTTTTGATAAAATAAATTTAAGTAATATAATAATATTAATTATTATTGCAGGATTTACTAAAAGTGCTCAAATTCCATTTTCTTCATGACTACCTGCTGCAATAGCAGCTCCTACACCAGTATCAGCATTAGTTCATTCTTCTACTCTTGTAACAGCTGGAGTTTATCTATTAGTTCGTTTTAGAAATATAATTTTCCAATTTAACTATTTAAATTTAATATTATTATTATCTATATTAACAATAATTATATCAGGAATTGGAGCTAATTTCGAATTTGATTTAAAAAAAATTATTGCTTTATCCACTCTAAGACAGCTAGGTATCATAATAGTGATTTTAATAATTGGTTATCCAATATTATCTTTTTTTCACTTGATTATTCATGCTTTATTTAAAGCTTCTTTGTTCTTATGTGCAGGTGTAATTATTCACAATTTTAATAATAATCAAGATATTCGAATGATAGGATGTCTAAGATACCAAATACCATTAACTAGAACATTAATAAATATTGCAAATTTATCTTTATGTGGAATTCCATTTATAAGAGGATTTTATTCAAAAGATTTAATTGTTGAAATAATATGTAGTAATAACATTAATATGTTATTATTAATAATAATATATTTTGGAATTGGTTTAACTTCATTTTATTCTGCTCGTTTAACTTTTTTTTCAATAAATAATAATTATAATTTTTTTAAAATAGGAGCTTTGTCCGAAAGGATAAATAGAATGTTAATAGGAATATTAATTCTAACATTTTATTCAGTTATTTCTGGATCATTATTTAGATGATTATTGTTTTCTGAATCTCTATTAATTATTATTCCAATTGAATTAAAAATATTGACTTTACTCATAGTATTAGTTGGTATTTTAATTGGATATGAAATATCAAATTTCTCAAAAATTAAGATAAGTGTTGTTAATGAATTTTTAGGATCTATATGATACATAAAACAGATTTCAACTTTTCATAATCAGTTTATACTACTTAATTTATCAATAAAATTTCAAAAATCAACTGATTTGGGTTGAGGAGAGTATTATGGTCCTCAAGGAATTATTATATTTCTAAAATTTATTAATCTAATTAATATAAAAATCATTGAAAATAATTTTAAAATTCAAATAATCTCATTTTTAGTTTGAATATTATTTTTTTGAAAAATATATTTAAATAGTTTAACAAAAACATAATATTGAAGATATTAAAATAACATAAGTTTTTAAATATTATTTATAAGATTAAGAAATCTATCTTTTCAATGAAAATGAAATGTTTTAAAAACTTTATAAATTAGAGAAAAAATGGAATTTAACCATTATAAAAGATAGTTAGCAGCTTCTTTTAAAACAAATTTCCCTTTAATTGGAAAATTATTCAATGACTTTATTAACATTAAAGTGCCTCTAATTGGCTTCAATTAAAAATTAAAAGTATGGAATGCTAATTCTTGAATTTTAGGTCGAAACTAAATGTAATATATTTTACTTCAATACTTTAAGAATGGTTTTTTTTAAACACCTATTGATTGCAATTCAATTATTATAATTAAATACATCCCTTATAGTCAATTAAGTAATTTATTATTTCATTCATGAAATAATCCAACAAGTAAAACTAATAAAAATATATATATAATTATATATGTATAAATAATTTTTATATTAATCATTAATACAATTATAGGCATAATAATAACTAATTCAACATCAAAAATCAAGAAAATAACAGCAATTATAAAAAAATGACTTGAAAATGGAATGCGAGATGATTCAAAAGGATCAAAACCACATTCAAATGGAGATATTTTTTCTCGATCAATAATTGATTTATATGAGATTAAATACAAAAATAATGTTATTAAAAACAATAATATAATTAAAAAAATAGAATAATATATAATATTTAAAATTATTCTATTTAACATTTTAATCCTTTTAATTGGAAATTAAATATACTAATATACTAATAGAATTAATTATTAACCTCCTCATCAATAAATAGATACATAAAGAAATAATCATACTACATCAACAAAATGTCAATATCAAGCAGCTGCTTCAAATCCAAAATGATGAATTTTAGAAAAATGATAATTTACTTGACGTAAAAAACAAACAATAATAAAAGTTGTACCAATAATTACATGAATACCGTGAAATCCAGTTGCTATAAAAAAAGATGATCCATAAATTGAATCTGAAATACAAAAAGATGCTTCTATATATTCATATAGTTGAAGTATAGTAAAATATATTCCTAATAAAATTGTTATTATTATTCTAACACAGCATTCTGTATGTTTACCTTCCATCATTGAATGATGTCTTCAAGTAATAGTAATTCCCGAACATAATAGAATTATAGTGTTTAATAATGGAATTTGTATTGGATTAAATGTTATAATACCTATTGGAGGTCAAGTTATACCAATTTCTATGACTGGTCTCAATCTTCTATGAAAAAATCCTCAAAAAAATGAAACAAAAAATAAAATTTCTGAAACAATAAATAAAATTATTCCTATTTTTAGCCCATTAATGACAATTATTGTATGTAACCCTTGAAAAGTTCCTTCTCGAGAAATATCTCGCCATCATTGTATTATTGTTAATAACAAAATTAATCCTCCCAAGGATAATAACTTACAGTTAATATCATGAAATAATATAATTATACCTGAAACTAATGTCATTGCTCCAATGGAACCTATTAAAGGTCACGGTCTGTAATCAACTAAATGAAATGGATGATTATTCATTAAATTACTTCTGTTGAGTATAAAGTTCTTAACACTGTAAAAACATATGATTGGATAATACAAACTGCAAACTCAAATAATATTAATAAAATTTGGATTATTAAAATAACATTAATATATACACCAGAATTAATTGAACTATTTCCTAATAAAGTTATCAGTAGATGTCCAGCAATTATGTTAGCTGTTAAACGTACAGCTAATGACCCAGGACGAATTAAGTTTCTAATAGTTTCAATACATACTATGAAAGGTGTCAAAATTCTAGGAGTTCCTAAAGGAACTAAATGACAAAATATATGATTTATATTATTTATTCAACCAAATAATATAAAAGTTAATCATAAAGGCAAAGCTATTCTTAATGTATATACAATATGACTTGATCTTGTAAAAATATATGGAAATAAACCAGTAAAATTATTAAAAAAAATAGATAAAAATAATCCTATAAAAATTAACGATCTACCTAAGGATTTTTTACCTATAAGGGTATTTAATTCATTGTTTAATGTTTTTAATATTATAAATAATACCATTATATTACGATTAGGTATATATCAAAAAATTAAAGGGAAAAAGAAAATAAATAATAAAGAACTTATTCAATTGAATGAAAAAATACCGGTTGAAGGATCAAAAGATGAAAATAAATTTGTTATCATGTTCAGTTTAGTGAGTTACTACCTTTGATTAATAAAAATTTATTTGATTGTAAAGGAAAAAAAAAAAAAAAAATTAATATTGTTATTAATAATAAGATAAAGATAAAATAAGCCAATAAAATTAATCAGTAAATAGGAGATATTTGAGGAATATAAGAATACTAAAATAAGTTTCATTAATTTGACAAATTAAAATTTTGTTTATAAACTAATTCTTAATAATTGTTATTATGATTATTTAATCATCAAGAATGTTTGTTAAACATTATAAATTGGTTTAAGAGACCATTACTTACATTTCAGTCACTTAATGAATAATTTAATAATCAGTTAATAAAAAATTTAATATTAATTGCTTCAATAACAATTGGTATAAATCTATGATTAGATCCACAAATTTCAGAACATTGTCCAAATGATAAACCGGGTCGTGTAATTATAATCGAAGTTTGATTTAATCGTCCAGGAACTGCATCAACCTTAATACCCATTGAGGGCATGGCTCAGGAATGAATGACATCATAAGATGAAATTAGTAAGCGTATTTGAATATTAAAAGGTAAAATAGTTCGATTATCTACATCTAATAAACGAAATTCTCTTAGAGAATCTGATAATGGTTTTATATAAGAATCAAATTCAATATTAATAAAATCTGAATATTCATATGATCAATATCACTGATGACCAATAATTTTTAATGTTAATAATGGATGATTAACTTCATCTATTAAATATAATAATCGTAAAGATGGCAAAGCAATAAAAATTAATATTAATGCAGGAAGAAATGTTCAAATAAATTCAATTAATTGATTTTCCAATAAAAATCGATTAACTATTTTATTAAAAAATAAAGTAAATATTATATATCTTACAATTACTGTAATAATAATTAAAATAACTAAAGTATGATCATGAAAAAACATTAACTGTTCCATCAATGGAGATGCAGAATCTTGTATATTAATATATGATCAGTTTGAAATTTCCAAAAAAATAATATATTTATATATGAAGCTTAAATTCATTGCACTAACTTCTGCCATATTGGAAATCAGCAGTTAGTGGTAATTCTCTATAAGAATGTTCAGATGGAGGATATTTCTGATATCACTCAATTGAAGACAATATATTTTTTGAAAATAAAACCATCCGTTTTGAAATTAAGCTTTCTCAAACAATAAAAATTAAGAATAAAATTCCAATTAAGGAAATTGTACTTCCTAAAGAAGATAAAATATTTCAAGAAAGATAAGCATCAGGATAATCTGAGTAACGTCGAGGTATCCCTCTTAATCCTAAAAAATGTTGAGGAAAGAAGGTTATATTTACTCCAATAAATATAGTTGAAAACTGAATTTTTAATCAATTAGGATTTAATGTCAATCCAGTCATTAAAGAATATCAATGAATAAATCTACCCAAGATTGCAAATACTGCTCCCATTGATAGAACATAATGAAAATGAGCAACAACATAATAAGTATCATGAAGAATAATATCAATAGATGAATTAGCCAAAATTACTCCTGTTAATCCTCCAATTGTAAACAAAAATACAAATCCTAAAGCTCACAAAATAGAAGATGAAATTTTTATAAATGAACCATTTAATGTAGCTAATCATCTAAATACTTTAATCCCTGTAGGGACAGCAATAATTATAGTAGCTGAAGTGAAATAAGCACGTGTATCAACGTCTATTCCAATTGTGAATATATGATGTGCTCAAACAACAAATCCAAGAATACCAATTGATATCATAGCATAAATTATTCCTAATGATCCAAAAGATTCAATTTTTCCTCTTTCTTGAGTAATAATATGAGAAATTAATCCAAACCCAGGAAGAATCAAAATATATACTTCTGGATGTCCAAAAAATCAAAATAAATGTTGATAAAGAATGGGATCACCCCCTCCTGCAGGGTCAAAAAAAGACGTATTTAAATTACGATCAGTTAATAATATTGTAATAGCTCCAGCTAAAACTGGTAATGAAAGCAATAAAAGAAATGCTGTAATTAAAACAGCTCAAACAAATAATGGAGTACGATCCAGGAATATTCCTGTTACTCGTATGTTAAAAATAGTTCTAATAAAATTAACAGCTCCCAAAATTGAAGAAGCTCCCGCTAAATGCAATGAAAAAATTGTTAAATCAACACATGAGCCAGAATGAGATATTGTTCTTGATAAAGGAGGATATACTGTTCATCCTGTACCTGCACCTCTATCTACCATTCTTCCAATTAATAATAAAATTAAAGAAGGAGGTAACAATCAAAAACTTATATTGTTTAAACGAGGAAATGCTATATCTGGAGCTCCAATTATTAAAGGAACAAGTCAATTACCAAACCCACCAATCATAATAGGTATAACCATGAAAAAAATTATGATAAATGCATGAGCAGTTACAATAACATTGTAGATTTGATCATCACCAATAAAAGAACCAGGAGTTCCCAATTCAATACGAATTAGTATTCTTAAGGATGTTCCAATTATTCCAGATCAAATTCCAAAAATAAAATATATTGTTCCAATATCTTTATGATTAGTTGAAAAAAATCATTTTTTCATTGGGGTGGCTGAAATGTAAGTGATAAACTGTAAATTTATTTATGAATAAAAATATATTTATTCTCCCAATACGAATATAATAATTAAAAAAGTTTTTTATAGCTTTATAGTTAAAAATATAATATTAAACTGCAATTTTAAAGTTAAATTAAAAATAAATTTAAGGCTTATAACAAAAATTACATTTTTAACTTTGAAGGATAATAGTTTTAATAACTTAAAACCTTCAGTTACAAAAATTAAAAATATAATGATAATATAAATATGATTATTAGTCCAAATAAGCTAATAATTCTAAATATCATATATAATCTGCTATATGAGTAATTAATATATTTGATTAAAATTGAATTAATTATTAGACCAGTAAAAACAATACGTAGATAAAAAAATATTACTATTAATGCTGAAATTAATAGGACAAAACAACAAAAGTAATTGTTACTTAAAATCAAACAATAAACTATAATTATTTTAGGTATAAATCCTAAAAAAGGAGGTATTCCTCCTATTGATAATAAAATAATTATTATTATTAATATTCCTTCGTATTTAATAGAATTAATAAAAAATTGGTTAAGATAATTAATTCCAAAAACATAAAATGAATAACAAACCATTATTAAAGTTATAGAATAAAAAAAATAATAAATTAATCAACCATAATTCATAGTGTAAATACCTCTAATAATTCAGCCTAAATTATAGATAGATGAATAAGAAATAATTTTACGTAAAGATGAATAACCTAATCCTCCCAAAGAGCCTCATAAACATGAAATAACAATAAAAAATGTATAATTTATATTAATATATGATATTAAAACAATAGGTGTAAATTTTTGAATAACTCTAAGAATAAAGCAATTATATCATCTTAATCCTTCTATAACTGAAGGAAATCACAAATGAAATGGAGGACATCCTATTTTAATTAATAATCCAACCATCATTAAGTAATTAATATTATATAAATATAAAATTATAATAGAAATAAATAATAATCTTGATCCTATTCTTTGAATAATAAAATATTTAATTATTGATTCAGAAGAATATATTCTTAACCTATTTATTATAATAGGTAAAAAAGAGATTAAATTAATTTCAATTCCCATTCAACAACCCAGCCAATTGTTAGAAGAAATTGAAATCATAATCCCTATGATCATAAAAGTTAAAAATAATATATTTGAGGAATTGCTTTTAATTAAAAAGAGGATTATTTCCATAAATGAGGTATGAACCCACTAGCTTAAAGATTTAGCTTATCTTTCAAAATAGAACATAATATTTACGTTATAGTTTATGAAGAACATTAATTTTTGATTTTAAAAGACAGTTTAATTCTGTTAACGTAATATAATAAGAGTATTTATATTTTACATAATTTATTCTATCAAAATAACCCTTTATTCAGGCATCTTATT